CCGGCACAATACGCCTAATCCATTAGAATTGAAAAAATTCTGTCCCTATTGTTACAAACATACGATTCATGGAGAGATCAAAAAATAAATTGGTCTTTCTTTCAAGGAGGGGGAAAAAAAGAACGACATTCTCTATACCGGATCTATAACAGATTGAAATAAACAAATCCTATTTGGGGCAAATTGATAATGAAATTGAATTCTAATCAAAAAATAAGAAAATAAGATATAAAATACGAAAATAAGATATTCGGGATAGGGAATAAACTAAACAAACTATGGATAAATCCAAGCGACCTTTTCTTAAATCCAAGCGATCTTTTCGTAGGCGTTTGCCCCCGATTCAATCGGGGGATCGAATTGATTATAGAAACATGAGCTTAATTAGCCGATTTATTAGTGAACAAGGAAAAATATTATCTAGACGAGTGAATAGATTGACCTTGAAACAACAACGATTAATTACTCTTGCGATAAAACAAGCTCGTATTTTATCTTTGTTACCCTTTAAAAGGAAAGGATTTCAAATAAGCGAGTCGACCGCTAGAACTAATGCTTTGAAAGCTAGAAATCAAAATAAAGATCAAAAGAAAGAAAAATTCCAAATAAATAAAAAAAAGAAATAGGCTTACTTCACTTGAATCATAATTCCAATCCGAACTCAAATGCGGATTGGTGCTCGAAAAATCCGTGAATCTATATTTGATTATCGTGTCATAAGAAAAAAATGAATCAGAAATCTTTTTGGATTGAACGTGTTTTACTATTTTATCATATTTGATCATCGTAATTTCTACTCTACCTTCCCGGAGTTCATTCTCCGGGAAACTCCATTGAAAATATTCCGTTGGATTCTTTACAATCTACTTTTTTTTTATATGATCTCGTTCGAAATCATATAAAGACATTTCCTATTTGATATAGCTATTTGCGCAAGTATTTTACGGTTAAGAAGCAATTGGTTCTTGTACAGATCGTGTATGAATTTACTATAACTATAGGATACTCCTCTTTCGCGAATTACTGCGTTTATCCGAGTGATCCACAACCGACGAAAATCTCTCTTTTGCCTATCCCTATCCCGATGAGCTGAAACCAAAGCTCTTTTTTCCTGTTGAGTCATAGTTCGAGTAAGCCTTGAATGAGCCCCTCGAAAACTTGATGCAAAGAAATGCATTTTTGTTCGGCGTCTCCGAGCTATATATCCCCGTTTAATTCTGGTCATGGAATAAATGAAACTTTTTCGAATAACTCATTTTTTCTTTCTTTCAGCTATTCTTTTATTTACTCTGTCTTCTATTACTATACTAACAAAACGGATTTCTCCAATGTATAAAATAAAAATTCCAATGGCTTTTGCTGCTATAACCTTCCCAACCACGATTTTTCTTTTTTTGTTTAGGTATTTTACCACGAAACAAGAATAAGAAAGACATAAGAAATTAAAAAATAGAGTAAATAAAAAAAATAGAACTAGATAAAGAAATAGTGGGGTTCCTTCGTTTCTATGGTTACTTCTGAAACGGTGAGGTCTTCTCTATACACCGGAGCCTTTCACTTCATTTAATCAACTAATCAACGTTATTGGGAACTTGTATAGTTCACATTCTTTGGCTCTACCCATGAATTCTCCAGTAATAGGTCTTTCACAACGAGATCTACTTATAAAGTAACGGTATTTAAGTATGAAAGTTAGCTGGGGTAGCTGGCCCTGTTAGTCCGTTCTTGCCAGAGTGGGAGCCTAATCGTTATGTTTTTTAAATAGGATTTCCTCCGCTTAATGGATAACCATTTGCTACCAATGGAGAATTTATTCTCATCTTGAATTGAGGTAATTGGATTTGCACCAATGGAAACCATAAACTTTATACACAATAGAGGGATATGATAGAGTTTAATAATGAGTGGAGTTCCTTCTTCCATTCTATCCCATTCACTCAGATACTGACCATTGATACTGGAAAAGTTCTTTTTTTTTTTTTTCTTTTGTTATGTGCCAGCTGATAATCTAAACGAGTCGCACATACACCCTAGTACATGTTCCTCGACGCTGAGGACATCCCCGAAGAGCGGGGGATTTCGTGACATTTCTGATTGGCTGTCTTGGATTTCTAATAAGTTGTTTAATAGTTGGCATGTTGAATTGTATACATAATATAATGGTCTGGTTTAGATTGATCCTAACCGACTGATGATGAATTCCTTCTATTTCCATTTAATAGAGTGTATATTCAACTCGGAGATCAAATCTAAAATCACATATTTGAACGAAATCCATATGAATACAATCCCTACAAGATCAACCACTTAAGAACTCTTCATCATCTGAGAACGCTATATCATCAATAATTCCATAACTTCGGGCTTGTCTTGCTGAAAAGAAAACGTCTCTGTCCATGTCTCGGGATATGATCCAGGTAGGGTTGCCGGTTCTTTGTGCATAAATCTCTGCGATGCTTTCACGCAGTTTCAACGCTTCTTTCATTTCCAAGATAAGTTCTCCTGCATGACTCTCAAAAAAAGAAGTCCTAGGTTGATGGATCATTACCCTGATGATATAACAAAATGTTCCTCTAGCTCGCATGAAAAAGCGAAGACAAACGATAGAATTGAACAACCGTACAGGCATCTTTTGGGTATTGCATACGGCTCTACAATAAAATGGACCCTGAACCCTCCCTTCCATTGAAGAAAGAGAAAAAAAAATAGAATCTATCAGAACCAGATGGGTAAATGATCAAATTGCCACCCTTCCTTTCGGAGAAGTTGAAAAATATTATGATGGCTCCGTTGCTTTATATAGTTCTATTTATGATTTTTTTGTCTCTAGCAATCCCAAAGTTTCTTTTTTGATCCGATCAAATAATGAAAAAATCGTGACTTACATATTCTTAAGTACCCCCTGGCATGAAAACAAAAAAGGTTTGTGACGCTGAACTGGACTCCCGATAGATAAGAGAAAATCGGAAATACCTTTGAGTTCATACTCCTCTCTCGATACATAATCGAATGTCTTTGTTTTTAAAAACAATAAAAAAAAAATTGAATATCGAATTCGAAGTGCCGTGCTATTATTACTTAATATTATATTGACATTCATATATTCATATAACGAAGGCATAGTCTTCTTTTTTTTTTTGTCAAATAAAAACCTCATTGGCGCCAAGCGTGAGGGAATGCTACACGTCTGGTAATTGTTCCCCCGGCCAGGATAAAAGATCCCATTGAAGCGGCTAATCCTACGCATATTGTACTGACATCTGGCCGCACAGCTTGCATCATATCATAAATAGCTATTCCAGATATTACATCTCCCCCGGGAGAGTTTATATACAAAAAAATATCCTTGGTACCATCTTCGATATTAAGATATATCAAAAGACCAACAATTTGATTCGCGATCTCACTATCAATCTCTTGAACTAAAAACAGGAATCGTTGGCGATAAAGTCGGTTGATTAGGGGAAATTGTTTCCCTTAGGAACCGTACATGCGCCTTTTGACGCATACGGTTCAAAAAAATTGTGAAAAAGAATCAATGTATAGATTCCAGCCCCTTTCTTTTTTTTTCATAACAGGTTTTTTCTGACGTCTAGCGAAATTTTCTTCGATTTTTCAATAAAGACGAACTCCGTTTTCTATTTTTCGCTTTTCTATCTATTAGAAGAAGAAGAAAAGGGGTCACTAAACTTATCGAGTTAACTTCTCATTGATGTATTGTTTCATCGAGATTTCATCCAAATTCCGATGGCATTTTCTTGTTCCTGAATGAGTTTCTTTTATTTAGGTTTCTGCTCTTCTCCGGGTAAGGATTCGCCCCATTTTGATTTGTATATATAGAACAAATGCTCCCATTACCATTTCTTTTTGTTATGACTTTATTTTTTCAATTCATGTCATACCTTCTACCAAGTAGTTATTAAAGTTTGAGATACCTGACAAAGAGGATCTATTTCAATTTCCAAATATAGGAATCAGTTATGGTACAAGTAAAAATCATCGATATATTACCGATTGGCTTTTTTTTTTTTATTTTAAACGGAGCCTGAATACTTCATTTTTTTAGTCCAACCAAGCCAACCATAATAGAATATAATAATAAGTAATATGAATTTTCCCCCAAAAGGTTCTCATTGTTTTTCACGCTCCAAATTTTGGATGATTCCATGAATTTATCTAGGTGAAAGGGGGGCTATCTCTCTCGGGGGAGAGAACGGGGAAATCCCAAATGACTCAATATATCTGACAAGTCGCACTATATATCAACCCACGATGCATCTTCATCTCCGGGATTTCGGAAAGGTACTTTTGGAACACCAATAGGCATAAAATGAACTCCTACTTTAAATTTAAAATTTCACTTTGATGGGGAAACGTAAAAAAAAAATAGGGTTTGATTGGCTTTATATTCTAGTATTCAGTATTGGTTTTTATCGTATTTCTTTTCTACATAGATTCTATAGACTATAAAAATAGACTATAAAAATTCCTAAAGTCATAAAAAATGCAGAATGAATAATGAATATAGTAAAATTATTACGAATAGGGCCTTCTAATGATGAATAAATGGGGACCCTTTCGCTCATAGAAAAAGGTATCAACCCCCGTTGCGTATTGGTACTTATCGAGTATAGAATAAATCTGCTTCTCTTTGTTCCTACGAACAGAATTGTTACATTATTACCAACAGAATAGAACAAATCTGAACCCTTGTTCTGAAAAAATCCGCTGAACAAGAGCAAGCGGGGTCCATAGGATAGTCATAGTATAGTCTTTTTCTCTTTTCCAACGCAATAAAGTTACACAGTGTCTATTTATCTTTGATAAAGGGGTATTTCCATGGGTTTGCCTTGGTATCGTGTTCATACCGTTGTATTGAATGATCCCGGTCGGTTGCTTTCGGTTCATATAATGCATACAGCTCTGGTTGCTGGTTGGGCTGGTTCGATGGCTCTGTATGAATTAGCGGTTTTTGATCCTTCTGACCCTGTTCTTGATCC